TTCATATCTTATTATAAATAACAAAATTTATAAATACAATAATATAGCTATTCATTGAGAATCTCAATTTTGAATGATACTTATTTCGGATGAGCCAAGCCAATAGGATGAACTGAAAAAGGTCTGCATCATTAACTATGTAAGATACACATCAACATCAATTATATATCCGGCTCCGCAAAATAAAAAGTACGATCAAAGAAATGAAGAAAATAGAAATACCAAAAAAATACAAAAAAACGGACCGGATTTTTTTGTAATATATCTGAGATGAATTTTTACTATTCCCAACCTCTGAATTCGCCTAGATTCAACTTTTTGGTCTTTCAACCAACAAATCTAACCATTTGAATATTGTTGAAATATTAACATTCTTTTTGGAGCGCAGAAAAAAGCGAAACAAAATCGAATAATTCATTTACATACTTTATATACCTAGAATATACATATATTCTTTCTTCATCTAGAAAGAGAATATCTGCGGACACCTAGATAAATTATGTATGATAATCAACACCACTAATAAATATATATCTATTCCCAAAATTCATTAAAATGAATATGGGAATAGATACTCATACAAATGAATCGCCGGGAACCAGATTTGAACTGGTGACACGAGGATTTTCAGTCCTCTGCTCTACCGGCTGAGCTATCCCGACCATTCTTGACGCACTATCCTCATTTTAAGAAATTAGTTGAGTCTATGTCAACTAAATAAAAAAAAAAGAGGATATAGGATAAAAAATTAGAGAATAACAAGGGCTTTTGGGGATAGAGGGACTTGAACCCTCACGATTTCTAAAGTCGACGGATTTTCCTCTTACTAAAAATTTCATTGGTGTCGGTATTGACATGTAGAATGGGACTCTATCTTTATTCTCGTCTGATTAATCTTTTCTTCAAAAGATCCATCAGACTATGTTGGAGTGACTGATTTGATCAATGAATATTACATTTTTTCTTCAAGTTGGAATTCATTTGATTGACATCTTTTGTGATCGAAATCGAATCGAAATATTTCCAAATATAAGTTTGTAATTTTCATTAATCAACTGAAATACTATTTCAGTAAATATATAGAAATATATATATGTTTATCCTTGATCCTTTCTGGAATTTTGATAGAAGGATTCATTTCCTACTGCGAAAGGAAATGTTGTCAACTCCATTTGTTAGAACAGCTTCCATTGAGTCTCTGCACCTATCCTTTTTTGTTTAATTTTAACTTTCTGAACTTTTATTTTTTTGTTTTCGGAAAGCAGGATTTGGCTCAGGATTACCCATTGTGAATTCCAGGGTTTCTCTGAATTTGAAAGTTTTCACTTGGTAAGTTTCCATACCAAGGCTCAATCCAATTAAGTCCGTAGCGTCTACCAATTTCGCCATATCCCCCCTTTGTTTCTTTGAGATTGGGATCTCATTAGGATGTTTTTTCATTTGTATTATGAGAATGTAATACCTATTCCCATTTTGAAAAAAAAAAGTTTCCTTCTATCATTGTTTACTTGATTTTCTTTCATCTATATTGGATAGCCATATTTGGTCGAATCAGAAATAATTCTATTATCTCTGTATTCGCAATTCAATATAGAGAGATATATACCACATATCTATCTCTTTTTTATCTCCCCCCTTCTATCATTTTTGGATAGAATTTGGAATACTCGAACGTTCGATTCTTTTTCTTTTTTCCTTAGAGCGGACAGATACCGACCCTATCATTCTAATATAATAACAAAACTAAAAGCAAAAATCCATTTATTAATTTTGAATTCGATATTTCTATCGAATTTCTAATTACTTATTTATATATTTTAATTTAATTTCTTTTGATAATCCATCCAATTTTTTAGAATTCTAATGTAGAATTCTATTCTATACATTATATTAATTATATTATTTTTTTTTATATAAATTAAATAATATAATTTAATATAAATGACTTTGTCCTGTAATCTAATTATTCATTATAATATAATAAGAATATTATAATATTATTTTCAATTTTAAATCTAATCTACATATATATATTTAAAATAGAAGGTATTCTAGTTCTAGAATTCTTATTATATTAATATATAATAATAATTATGTGTTAGATGTAATTATTTAATATATATATATATATTGTTATATATTATTAATATTTATTTATCTATTATATTATATTGAATTTTTAGAGATGAAAACTATAGTTATGAAGAGCTAATTAATAAACAATTAATAAGTAATATCCCAGTAGTTTATGAAAGAATTCATATGCATGCACAATTTGTGTTATGTGAGCCCGCTTAGCTCAGAGGTTAGAGCATCGCATTTGTAATGCGATGGTCATCGGTTCGACTCCGATAGCCGGCTTTTCTCTATTTATTTTGATTTTTTACATAATGGAGAATGTCTTTTTTTTTTATTTTCTATATACAATAGAATAAAATTCGGATAATGATAGAATCTCTCTAATTCTTCTTTGTAGTGCAATACTTTAGTAGATTTCGCT